AGAGAAAGAAAGAGAATAGTAGTAATTCTCTTATCCCATTCGGATAGATACCATCCTCATAATTATCCATGACTGTTTTTGTCTCTAGCATGACCACTTGATGAAATGTGGAGGAAAGTAGGGGAAATGGCCGATACTACTGGAAGGATTCCTCTTTGGCTGATAGGTACTGTAACTGGTATTCTTGTGATCGGTTTAATAGGTGTTTTCTTTTACGGTTCATATTCTGGGTTGGGTTCATCTCTCTAGTAATCGGATGAGCTGGGTTGTAGACATGAAAAAGTAAGAACTTAGCGGGTCCTTACCCTCCTTTGTCTGATTAGAGCGGAAAGGGCCCGCGGAGTTCTTACTCTTATAATGAGACTTTGATCTATTCCATAACCTACAAATTGGTTAGTTATCCAGTCAGCATAATCAAAATATTATATTTGTTTTGTAGAAATGACAAAAAGGATCCTTTGCTCTGATGTTTCAAACCACTCTATTCTTTTGTTTCTTAATGATATTTGTGAACAATTGAATCTAGTGGTTGATTCATAGTCCCTGCCCTTCCCCCAAAATATTAACTGGAAGCAAGAAGAAAGAACGAATCAATCAATTTTATCTATAATCCAATATAATAATTATATTGATTTCTAGGGATGAGACATCCTGCAAATCATTTCTAGACTAAACTAATAGAACCTTAATCAAAACTACTCTAAAAATAAAATAAAAACTCTGATCATATATCTGATCATATAATAAATAAAGATTTGGATATTCGTAAAAATAAAATCTGCCTTTCAACCAGAACAGTCTTTTTGTTTGAATAATTTCTCTAAGTTAGAAGTTTAACTTATATTGAATAAGTGAAGATTATTGAATAAGTGAAGATATTGAATAAGTGAATAAATTCTATTTGCTCAATAACTTATTCACCCATAATCCTTTTTTTCCTTTGTTTGTCCACCACTTCTTATGAATCTAAACAAAGGAGTTCCGATAGACCCGGAAAAGAAGGAAAGGAATAGTAATCTTTGATGAACAGGAAAAAAATAATTATTATTTTGATACAAGACGACACAAGAAAAAGGAATTTTCACCCGTTTTCTTGTGTCGTCTTGCGTCGAATAGAAGATTAGGAAGACTAGTAATCCTTCCTAAAAGTATTTGTTCCTTTCATTTTTATCATCCTTGCCTTGTATTCTCTTCTTTTGTATTTGTTTGTATGCCTATTGTTTATTACTAAAATGGAATACAAGTAATGAATTCCAGGCGTCCTGCAAAACAAAAAGAGTATAAACAAAGCAAGCAAAAGGATTTACAGAATTTTTTGATCATACATAATTGTATCGATGGACAAAAAATCGGCACTTTTTACCAAATGTTAAGGAATCTCTGGACCTAAAAATTCATTTCGTACAATTGAACTCTTTCAAACTGTTTCTTTTTAAGAACCAAAAAAACTTGTGCCAAAATAACAGATGCGAAGAAGAACAAAAGGCCTTGGACGCGTAATGGATCTTGAAGCACTATTTCTGCATCTCCCTGACCAAACCCTCCTACATTGGGATTGCTTGTTAATGGTTGATCAAGCTTAATGGATTCACCCTCTGAAACAAGAAGTTCTGGTCCTGGAGGTATAATATCAACCACTTGACGTCCATCCGATGCATCAACTATGGTTATTTCATATCCTCCCTTTTCTTTACGTACTATTTTGCTTACTATACCTGCTGATGTAGCATTATAGACTGTATTGTTACTCTTGCTACCATCAGGATAAATCTGACCCCTTCCTCTGTTCCCACCCACATATATGGGATATTTTAAGAAGTGAACGTCTTTCTTTGTAGCAGGGTCGGGGGAAAGAATGGGAAAGACGATTTCACTATATTTCTGACCCGGAACAGGACCTATCACAAGAATATTTTTTTTATTGGGACGATAACTCTGAAAAGACAGATTTCCTATCTTTTCTTTCAACTCAGGAGAAATACGATCGGGGGGGGCTAATTCGAATCCCTCGGGTAAAATAAGAACAGCACCCACATTCAAACCCCCTTTTTTACCATTAGCAAGAACTTGTTTCAGTTGCATATCATAAGGAATTTGAACAACTGCTTCAAATACAGTATCAGGAAGCACAGCTTGTGGAACTTCAATATCCACGGGCTTATTAGCTAAATGGCAATTAGCACATACAATTCGTCCAGTTGCTTCTCGTGGGTTTTCATAACCCTGCTGCGCAAAAATGGGATATGCATTTGAAATGGATGCTCGAGTTATTACATATATCATGATCGATACAGAAATGGATCGAGTCATCTGTTCCTTTACCCAAGAAAAAGTATTTCTATTTTGCATGTCCAATCATGGATCTCGGAATTTCTACAATAAATTAGATAGGGAACTAGTAAAGTTCCCTATGCACGAGTCTGTCATTGTACTGGAATAGTTGTACTGTAATATAGGACGAATACCTTGAACTGGTAGAAATAAAATATAAAGAATTAAGTAAGATTCAAAATGGTTTCTTTATAAAGGAAGAAAGATTCTGATTTATTTGATTGATATCAGGAGATCAAATGAGTTCTTCATTCATTCATTGAATGATAAATGACTACAAGCGAAGGAGATACACGATTTAAATAATGGAAAATCCAATATTTCACAATTGTATCTAGAATAACTGGAAAGGTGGAAACAAGACCAGATATAATTTGATCGTTATGAGCCAATCCAAAATCGTTGTAGAACGAACCAATTATTAGTTCCCAACCATGAGTCGAGTGAAATCCAATCCATAAATCAGTAACTAAAAGAATCGAAAAAGCTTTTATTGTGTCACTTAAGTTATAGAGGAATTCCTGAACCCAAGAATTAAGAATGACAAGTTCCTCATTACCCAAAATAAAATAACCACTTAGAATAGCGAAAGAGATTATATTTGTCGAGAAATGCAAAATGATATGGAGATGATATTCATTGTGTGTTTTGACCAATTGTATCGTTTCCTTGTGTATTCCTATACGAAGTTTTTGTATATGTGTCTCCGGGTACTCCTTTATCATTTCGTCCAACAGAAAGAGTTCTTCTAATTCTATGAATCTTTCTAGAACGTTTTTCTCTTGAATGATATTCAAGAGAGTTTTGGATTGCCCGGTATTCCACCAATTTGTAACCCAAAGTTCCAGACATTTATTAAATGGGAGAGAGACCCACCAGGGCAAAAATACTATAGATACAAGATATGGGAAAGAAGGCAATGCTTTCTTTTTTTTCATTTTTTATCTGTGAATTGAATCGTTAATGAACCTGCTTCATTCGTTGACTCTATATGATATTTCTCTGAAGCACGAGTTCTATAACAAGGTATTGAACCTATGGGTCTATTCATTCCAATTTTTGTGTCAAAATTGAATTTAGTTCTTGGATCTAGAAGGAATATAGAAATGGGATAAGGGTTCGCCCTTTTCGGATAAAAATGCAAAATCAATATTATTCCTAGATATCTCAATTGGGCAAATTCGAATGGGCAAATTCGAAGCAATTTCATCTTCATTTGTTCCTTTCTATGAATACTCGAAAACCCACTTAAAATAACGAATCGGATTTAGAAACGAAAACCCCCCTCAGTTAATTATTTCGAAATGTTTCACCGCCTAGCCACAACCAAGGAAAAAAGGTATCATCAAAATTTTGGGCCTAAAAAGATGAGATGAATTCCGTATTACGAAATAAATCTTGGATATATTTGATGAATCCTTACTTATTATATTAGCCTTAGATTAGTCTTTTTTCTAGTAGAAATTTTCTAGTAGAAAAGAATTGAGTTGGGATCCATACGCATACGAAATACTTTTGGTATACAAATGGTATACAAAAATTTCTTCTTTTCTTAATTTTCTTCTTTATTATAGTATAGTTTATTATAGTTATTCCATATACGCCCTCCTGCTTTTTTGGTTTATTCTATGGGAGTCGCCACGACAAAGGAAGGAGGAAATAGAATAATCTAACATGTTTTGTTCAAATGAACATTCCAAAAAGACTTCAATTGTATTAAAAAAGGAATTAGCAAGTTCCTTCCCCCATGCCGAGAAAACATTTATTCTTTATTGTGTTCAATTCATTTCAAAATACTTCAATTGGTACGCCCAAGAAATAGGCCAATTCGGCAGCTTTTTGTTCAATTTCTCGTGGAGTAAAATTCTCATCAGTACGAGTCAAGGGAATGGCCCCTTGACCTCTGATTTCCATATAAAGGACACGACGAGGATAAAGACCCTCTTTAACCTCAATTCTGATTGATTGGATATCTCTCATAAGGAAGCGAAGGAAGATGCGACGATTTATTCCAGGAAATCCCCAACGAAAAATGCACACAATTCCTTCTTTTCTATCGAATTGGTCATAACCACTACCTACATTCCACAAAATTGTGCACCACAAATAGGAGCTAACGAACAGACCTGCGATCCCATAAAAAGACATCACGATTCCTTGTGGAAAAAAAAGAATTTGCTGAGATGGAAATATGGATATCAGATTCCTACCAAGATAACTGGAAGTTCCAACCGCTAAGAATCCTAGTGAACCTAAAAAAAGGATACAGGCCCAGCAAAAATTACTTGTTTTTCGAGACCCCCTTATAAGTTCTATCCATATATGTTCTGATCGCCAATTCATACTATACTAGATCCAGTTGCATTCGATTGGAATTGAGAGAATAACCCAAATTTGACTTTACCTTTCTTGATCCCGAAGTAACTTTCATCAACTAGCACTATTCTGATGTGGAGTAATTGGTTAGATACATTGACCTTTAAAAATATTTACTGATCCATTTTTAACCAGCTATATATATATACATGCATTTATGCAGATAGCATGTATCCGCATACATAACAGTTCTTTCATTTGTGTGTGGAAAGAGCCACATATCGTACCATATTGCACTAAAAAAATATCTGTATTATGATACAGTGTTGAAATAAATTGATAGGATTTGGTCCCATTGGATCTAGACAATCTTATTTTTTTGGACATGAAGAGATAAAGAAGCCATTGCAATTGCCGGAAATACTAGGCCCACTAAAGGCACAAAAATAGAGGGTAAGTTGAGATCTGTCATAGAATGGGTGCCTCGATTTAATATTTGTATCTATATATTTGTATCTATTAGAAAGATATCTTATGATATGATAAGTATATCTATTATAAGTAATATTAGGTAATATTGACTATTGTATTTTATATAATATTATACTACTAAGTATATATAAACAATTAAGTATATATAAATATATAATTTCTAAATAATATATTTATATTAAAATAGAAATTTGAAATATAAAAATAATATTAAAATATTAAATTTAAAGAAAAAAAAGGATAGATAATAAGTGCAAAAATGTAGAACTAAATTAAGTGTACCTATTCATCTTTCTACACGAATATAAATAGGGTAATCTTCTTTTACAAATTTTATTATTCTTCTTCTCCCATCCTTATGTTCTTTCTATCTTTCTTTCTAATCTAATAAGGAGTTTTTTATTTTAAAGGAGTTTTCTTATGAAAATGAAGTTCATTATGAATTCGCGACTCTAAATAATAGGATCCAACAAACAGGGATTCATAGTAAAAATGCGATAGATGTAGAAATTATTTTATTTCATTTCCATATTTGATATTTCTTTTTTTTTTTTTTTTATTATGATGAACTAAATACTTGTTCGCTACAAACAAAATAACTGAATCTAGTGCTATACTTTAATTTTTTGAATTTTGATTCAAGGGAAAGAAACCATGGAGCTGAAATAACTCACTTAGAACACCTTTTAAAGGATTACGTGGTACGATTGGGTCAAATAAGCCTTTATGGAATAAATAGTCAGCCGCTTGTGAACCATCGGGTACTGTCCTATTCAATGTTTGTTCAATTACTCTTTTACCCGCAAATGCAATGTACGCATTAGGTTCAGCAATAATGATATCTCCCAACATACCAAAACTGGCTGTTACTCCACCGGTTGTAGGAGATGTAAGGACTGGTACATAGAATAACTTTTTAGTGGATTGGTAATTATATGAAGCAGAAGATATTTTAGCCATTTGCATCAAGCTCAAACTTCCTTCTTGCATGCGTGCTCCTCCAGAAGCACACACAATAATGACAGGTAGAGATCGATTAGTAGCATACTCAATCAAACGAGTGATTTTCTCACCTACTACAGATCCCATACTACCTCCCATGAACTTAAAATCCATAACCCCAATTGCTGCGGGAATACCGTTTAGTTGACCTATGCCTGTTTGAACAGCTTCAGTTAAACCTGTCTTTCTTTGATAAGAATTGATACGATCTTTATAAGGTTCCTCTTCTGAATGAAATTGAATGGGGTCCATAGAAACCATATCTTCATCCATAGGATCCCAAGTGCCCGAATCAATCGAAAGTTCGATTCTATCTGAACTACTCATTTTCAAATAATATCCACACTGTTCACAAACATTCATTTTTGACCTAAGAAGTTTTTTATAATTTAATACATAACAATTTTCGCATTGAACCCATAAATGTCTGTATTTTTTATTTATATCGAAATCATTAGATCTTCCTCTTATATTGAAATCACTGCCATTATTACGAGTTCTTATACTAAAACTTCCACTTTCACTACCACTTACATTTTCAGTACAAATGAAATTATAAATGTAACTGTCACTGTAATTGTCAGTACCACCTGAAATGGAACTATTAATACTGACTTCAAAACGAAGATAACTATTAATGCAACTATTAATGTGATTAGTCCAACTAGATTGAGTATCATACATGTAATGATAATAGTAGTGATTGTTTCTCTTAGACCCCCTATTCAAAAAACTAGAAAAAAAACCTTCTAATTCACTCAGAAAAGAACTATCATTGTCAATCTCAAAACTATGATTTTCAATATCAAAATATACGGAATAACTGTCACCATTACTATCCCTAACTAAAAAAGTGTCATCAGAGATCAAACTCCAAATATCCCTGATACCAAATAAATAATCAACATTACTGAAACTATAACTAACACTATCACTCCAATTTTTCTCCATATCATTTAGAAGGGGTTCATCATTTCCACTGGTATGGCCAATAGCATCAAGACTTCCCATTGATTTACTTAAACCATACCTATGTTCTAACTTTAACTTCTCGTTAGACAACATCGAATTGAACCACCATTTTTCCATAGAATCTTCCTGCCCCCTATTTGATGAAAATACAATAGATGAATAGTCATTCGATGAATAATTATTTTACTATTTTATTTCCTATCAGAATTAAGCATATGAGGATTAGGATTGTTAACTAATAATAAGTGAGTATTGAAAGAAATGATTCTCTTTTTTTTTGAATCCGAGATAGCACTTCAATATCTATCTATATAGAAAGATTTTTTTTTTCAATTAAAATAAAAATTCTCATCGAAAATAGTTTATAAATAAGGAATTCGTTCTCGT